TTGGAGGGCCGGAGGGGGAATCTAATTTAATTATTAGTATTAGTTAGTATTAGTTGCGGAAAGGACGGAAGATATTTTGTATACAGACTCATGAAAGTCTTTGAGTACTTCGGCATGCATTGAATATAATAAGATTGAATAGATAATTGGCCTTTACTTCTTTTATTACTTATTTTTTTTATTTATTACTTTATTTATTAGTTTATAGTTATATATATTAATATTAACTTAGATTTATATTTAGATTTATATATATATATATATATATCTAAAAGTACAAAAAAAAATGAATTTTGACTTTTCAATAACCTCTAATCAAGAACGGGATAGGGCATCTTCAATTATTTCATAGAACCAATCGGAGACGTGGCTCGACTGGGAAAAATGGGAAAAAATAAGGGTATGCGATAGATAGTGATCTATCTTGATTCTATATTCTATATTTTTTAACTTTTTACTTAATGAAATGAAGGACAACAAAAGAAAAAATGGGTTTGTTTTATTATTACTCCATATTAGTAACATTCCTTTGATCCTTCAAGGACTGGTTCCGCATATTTTACTGGTGCTTAATATTTTCCGATTATCCTAGAAATCTTATAATTATAAGAACTTGTTATAATTGGATTGTTTTATCAACAGGGTTGGGTCAGAATCACCCTTTGACTCTTCGCTAGTGATTTTCTTATTATTAGTATTAGTGAACAATAATTCCTTCATATTCATAGAGATAGAGGACATAATTCACATGGATATAGTAAGTCTCGCTTGGGCTGCTTTAATGGTAGTCTTTACGTTTTCCCTTTCACTTGTAGTATGGGGAAGAAGTGGACTCTAGAAGTACTACTAATTGAATTTAGGAATCAAACTGTATCAATTTTTTTATGCTGTGCTTGCTTTATTGAGCTCATTTCATGGCATGGTTCAAACGTTAAAAATCGGTGAGTTTTACTAATTCTTTTCGAAATCCGAAGAAGTTCCATGGAACCCCCCGGCCCTCTACCAACTGCTCAATCAATTACTTCTTCGTCGGAATGCTAACAAAAAGTAATCCTTTTGTTATTTTATTTTACCCATACCTTTTTTCTTTCATTGATTTTTTTCTTTCTTTCAATGGATATAGGGATTCATATTAAAAAGAATCCGAAATCTAGGAATTCAAATCGTAAGAATAAGAGTTGTCTTTCGATTATTTCAGATTAATTGGAATCAACACAACACAAATCAACTAGATGAAGCAAAGAAATATAATTGGGACACGCCACTATGTAATTATATATATGGAATTGATATCGATATATATGAAGATAATGATATCGATGAAGATAATGATATCGATATCTATGCAGATAATAATGTAGATTGATATATATTAAATTAATCTGTATCTTCAGACAGTAAACTTTATACAGTACAATATTAGATAGTATGGTAAAAAGATTCATATTTCTCTTTCTACCATACTATCATCTCTCATAAAATACTGCGCTCATAGAATACTGCTGATTCCAGTTCGCTCATTTCATTTAAGACGCGAAATTGGAATCTTTTTCATTTTTTTTTCTTTTCTTCAATCATTGATAAGAACTAAAAAGTCAAGTTTAATTCAAATTAATCGCCTTGACTTACTGTTTTTACGTATATTATAAGTAAAAAAGCAGTAGGAACTAGAATGAACAGTGCAGTAGCAATAAATGCGAGAATATTTACTTCCATAATCTCATCGTTTCGTTTTTATTTAATTCGCAATAACTCGGGATTTAATCCCATAGAGATGATAAATTTTTCGTCTGTAAATTCAATGGGATGAATTACATCTCGATGTAATCGAATCAGATCAATATCATGAATAACAATATCTGAGCTATCAAATCGATTCATCGTCAAGAATTGAATAGTATAACATAGGAAGATCTTTTATCCATACCGTTGATTCCTGATCCAATCAAAATTTACTTTACTTTTTCAATTTAAAAATGAAAATGGATTTTATTTATCTTTTTATTTAGCATTCTTTTCCATTCTTTCTTTTATATAACTTATATATAACTTACTGCCTTCCTTGTACAATCAATGGAAAAAAAAAATAAGAGGGATCCCATTGGGAGTGAAATTCTGCTATTTGTACTCCCTTTCACAGAAAAATGGAGAGACGACTTGATCTATTTTTTTATTGGATTTGGATCGGTCGGGACTGACGGGGCTCGAACCCGCAGCTTCCGCCTTGACAGGGCGGTGCTCTGACCAATTGAACTACAATCCCAGGGAAATAACATAATAAAATAAAGTGTACAGTATACATATTCTTATGATTTCTAATTTCATTCAAATCCTTTCGATTTCGATTTTAGATTAGAATTGTCATGTTGGAACAGAGAAGCGATTGATATATCAATACCCTTATGGATATCCACTTTATCGAAAGCGGCGTGGATTACTAATAATCTTTTCGTTATTGCCAAATCAATTGGATAATCAAATAAATCTTTCAACGAAAAAG